GGTATAGAATAGATCTGCTCCTCTTTGTTGTTCCGTTATTACCAATAGAATAGAATGTTAACCCCTGCTCCTAGATAATATACTGAACAAGGGTCCATTGTCAATCAATAGGAAGTAATATTGTTTCACTTTCGTTCTGTAATTCGCTAATTAGCCTTGTCGTTGTTTATGTTTTGGGTTGGAACAAATTACTATAATTCGTCCCCTCCTACGGATCAGCCGACATTTTTCACAAATTTTACGAACAGAGGCTCTTATTTTCATACTTCTTATTCCTTACTTTAATTCTGAATCTATTTCTTGGAAGAAAATAGGTTTCTTGATCTTGAAAAATAACTTAATCGTTTGACTCCTTATTGTTTAATTCCTTCTTGTTTGACTCCTTGTTGCTGAGTCTAGAAATTATACGTCCTTTCGTTAAATCATAAGAACTTATCTCAATTTTTACCCTATCTCCCAGCAGAACCCGTATAGAATTACGCCGCATCTTTCCTGAAATATAACCGATAATCAAATTGTTATTTCCCAGGCGTACTCGGAACATACCATTCGAAAGTGCTTCAGTAATCAAACCTTCATGAATCACTTTTTCTTCTGTCATTTTAAATAAACCCTCCTTCTAAAGTATTACCTAATAGATTTGGGAAGATATTCGATAGCCCGCCCCCCCCTTTTTTCATTTTTTCACAAGAAGTAAGTTTCAGATCCAATTCGCATATTACAATTCGAAAGATTACCATATAGAACATAAAATTTCTCCTCCAATTTTTTGGAGTCGCGCCTCTCGGTCTGTCATTATCCCGCGAGAGGTAGAAAGGATTACAATCCCCATTCCGCCTAAAACTCTAGGAATTCGTTGATAGTTAGAATAGATTCGTAGACCAGGTCGACTGATCCGTTTCAAATTGAGAATCTTTTGAGAGGGCCCTTTCCTATTCCTTCTATGTCGCAGCGTTAAAACCAAAAAATACTTATTTTTTTCCTGATGTTTTCTCGCGTTTTCGATAAACCCTTCGCGTAGGAGTATTTTAACAATGTTTTCGATGATGTTAGTACATGCTATTCGAACCGTTCCTTTTCGATTCATGTCAGCATTTCGTATAGAGGTTAGTATATCCGCAATAGTGTCCTTACCCATGATGAATTAAATTTAGTGGTGTCTCCTAATTTTGATATAATCAACATGCTTTTTTGACTTTCTTCTTTTTTATGAATTAATTATTTGAAATTCAAAATGAAAAAAGGTATATACGTGATACACAATCTATTAATTAATCTAGTTCACTTTCACTTTAATATCCTATTATATCATGGTCTTCTCTTATAATACCTCCGGAGCTAATGAAACTATTTTAGTAAAGTTTAACTGTCTCAATTCCCCGGTGATCGCGCCAAAAACTCGAGTTCCTTTTGGATTTCCTTCTTGATCAATGATAACTGCAGCATTGTCATCATACCGTATTATCATACCGCTGTCGCGCTTGAGTTCTTTACGGGTACGTACAATTACCGCTCTGACCACTTCTGATCTTTGTAATGGCATATTTGGTATTGCTTCTTTGATCACAGCAACAATAACGTCACCAATATGAGCATATCGACGATTGCTAGCTCCTATGATTCGAATACACATTAATTTTCGAGCCCCACTGTTGTCTGCTACATTCAAATAGGTTTGAGGTTGAATCATATTTTTTATTCAAAGGTCGAAAAAAAAAGAAAGAAATATTGTTTGTCCAAAACAAAAAACCGATGTTTTTTTCGCCCAAAGATCTATTTTCTTTGGTTCTATATTCCTATCCTGAAATGATGAATTTAGTTCGTATAGGCATTTTTGATGCCGCTATTGAAATAGCCTTTCTGGCTATATTTTCTGCTACTCCGCTTATTTCATAAAGTATTCGACCTGGTTTGACAACAGCTACCCAATATTCGGGGGATCCTTTCCCCGAACCCATACGTGTTTCTGCCGGTCTTACTGTAACTGCTTTGTCGGGAAATATGCGTACCCATATTTTTCCACCACGACGTGCATTTCGTATCATTGCTCGTCGCCCTGCTTCTATTTGTCTTGATGTGATCCAAGTGGGTTCAAGTGCCTGAAGAGCATATTTCCCGAAACAAATATGATTACCTCGAGAAGATATTCCCTTCATTCTTCCTCTATGTTGTTTACGGAATCTGGTTCTTTTGGGGTTATAGTTGATGTTTCTTTTGCAATTCCATCTCTACTACAGAATCGGACATGAGAGTTTCTTCTCATCCGGCTCCTCGCGAATGAAAAAAAATTGACTTAATTAAGTTGTCTATACGTCTATTTAATAATAGACTAAAAAAATAAGAAGATTTTTTGATAATTATAATTATTTATATAGTTATAATTAAAAAATAGAAAAATCCATTTCTTTCTATTTTCTCTATTTTTGAGTTAAGTTAGAAGTTATAATAAGTCTTTAGTTTTTCTTTTAGTGTATCAGATCACTTACATTGTAGCAATCCAACAAAATAACACTTTCGCGGGCGAATATTGACTCTTTCTTTATCTATTTCAGTTGTAGAGTTAGCTCGTGACTTCTTAGAATAGATGAATTGGTCGCTGGTTTGTTTCGCCATCCCACCCAATGAATCTTGAGGATTCCTTTTCAATTGAATCTTCTCTATTCACAGGTTCCATCGTTCCCATCTCTTCTTGATTAATGCTTAGGTTTGAATTTTACAATGGAGCTCTAAATGCCATTTATTCTTGAGTCAATCTTCTTAGTCTTTATTGGCTCGAGGCTCTTCATTTTTTTCTATGAATGAACAGATTCAGATAATTTATGAATGAATCAGTATTAATGCTTTATTACACTGCTTTTTTGAGGTGATTCATAGACCTTACATGCTGGAATCCTATTTCATTAAGATTAATAATTTTTTTTCTTTCTATCACCCTTTCCTTTATCCGTATCCCTCTCTATTTTGCTTTATAACTAATATCTCAATGCTTTTTTTTTATGCTAAAAGGATTTCAGTTGCTGCAATGATAGGACCATCCTCTCTTGACTGTTTCTGTGGATCCAGATAATGCGAAGTGATGAGTTAGTTAAACGAGTCACACACTAAGCATAGCAATTTTATCAAAAAGGGGGTAAATTTAATTTTTATTCACTCTTATAGAATTAGAATTAAAATCGAATTCAAAAATTATGGATTCCAAATTCTAGAATAAATAATTGGAATTTATCATTTTTCTTTTCACTTTTAATTTGAATGGAATAGAAAAAATTGATTATTTTTTGTTCCACTCCATCCTTGAATTCGAGGGAAAGACAAAAAGGGCTTATTATTCCTCGCCTAGAAATATCCAAATTTTAATACCGAATACCCCATAGATAGTTCGAACCGTATAGGCGCAATAATCCATTTTAGCTCGAATGGTTTGTAGGGGAACCCTACCCTTTCTGATCAATTGGATACGTGCAAGTTCGTTTCCGTCAAGACGACCTGCAATTTGTATTTTAATTCCTTTTGTATTAGCTCCTTTGCTTAATTGAATAGCTTGTTTCATTGCTTTTCGAAATGAGATTCTGTTCTTTAATTGTAGTGCTATAAATTCTGCAAGGATAGTAGAGTTTCCGTAAGGTTTTTTAATTCTTGTAATAGCAATGTTAAGTTTTCGGTTCACACAATTTAAGTCTTTTTGTAGATTCATCCGTAGTTCTTCAATTCCTCGTGTTCCATTTTCTATTAATGGTTTTGGGAATCCCATATAAATTATGATCTGAATTAGATCCATTTTTTTTTTTATTTCTATACGTGCAATTCCCTTGACATCGGAAGAATCTTTCATTTTTTTTTGTACATAATTCGTGATACAATTGCGTATTTTTTGATCTTCTTGTAGACCTTCAGAATAATTTTTTGGTTGTGCAAACCAACGAGAATAATGATCTTGGGTTGTACCAAGTCTGAAACCAAGTGGATTTATTTTTTGTCCCATATTACCCCATCATCCTTTAAATGTTCTTCTCGCTCATCTTTAGTTTATCTATGGATAAATTTTGCATCTTTTTTAGAATATTTAATCTAACAGTTATATGACAAGTCGATCTTTTTATCAGACAACTACGTCCTTTAGCTAGAGGTTTTAATTTTTTTCTGGTAGTTCCCTTGTTGACTTCCACTTTACTAATGATTAAATCCGCTTTGTTGTAAGCCTTATTGTGACTGGCATTGGCTGCTGCGGAATAAATCAATTTCAATATGGGATAACATGCTCGATAAGGCATGAATTCGAGTATCATAAGTGCTTCCTCATAGGAACGTCCACGGATTTGATCAATTACTCTTCGCGCTTTGTGAGCAGACATAGGGATATCGTGACCCGAAGCAGATACTTCACCATATGTTGTATTATTTTGTTTTTTTGTCATAAATTTTACCTCTCACTAATTAAGTATAAACATCCATATTTCTTAACGACGAGATCTATTATCCTTTTTGGCATGTTCCCCGAAATTTCGAGTAGGTGCAAATTCCCCCAATTTGTGGCCTACCATATGAACCGTTATATAAACAGGCAAATGTTCCTTTCCATTGTGGATAGCAATGGTATGGCCAATCATTGTAGGTATAATTGTAGATGCTCGGGACCAAGTTACTATTATTTCTTTTTCTGCCTTTGTGTTAAGCTTCTCAATTTTTCTTACTAAATGATTCGCTACAAAAGGATTTTTTTTTAGTGAACGTGTCACAGTTAATTCCTCCTATTTTTTTATTTTTTTTGTAAAGACGAATAAACTTATTCTATTTTCTCTCCTATTTGATACGGCGACGAATAATCAAACTATCACTATATTTATTCCTTTTTCTAGTTCTTCTTCCAAGTGCAGGATAACCCCAAGGTGTTGTGGGTTTTTTTCTACCAATTGGTGCCCTCCCTTCACCACCCCCATGGGGATGGTCTACAGGGTTCATAACTACTCCTCTTACTACAGGACGTTTACCTAGCCAACGCT